TCTCAAAAAAAAAATAAAGAATAGGAAGTTTTCCTACGGATGCAATTCGTAGATCATAAAGATCACCATATATATAACAAAATTTCTCCCCCGATTCCTTCTAGTCGAGCCTCTCGGTCTGTCATTATACCTCGAGAAGTCGAAAGAATTACAATACCCATCCCTCCTAAAATCCTAGGAATTCGTTGATGGTTGGAATAGATTCGTAGGCCGGGTCGGCTGATACGTTTTAAAACAGTTCTATATGGCCCTTTTCTATTCCTTCTATGTCGCAGAGTTGAAACCAAGAAATATTTCTTGCTTACTCGATGTTTTCTCACATTTTCGATAAAGCCTTCGCGTAGAAGTATTTTAACAATGTTTTCAGTGATATTTGTAGATGCTATTCGAACCGTTCCTTTTTTATCCATGTCAGCATTTCGTATAGAAGTTATTATTTCGGCAATAGTGTCCCTACCCATGATGAACTATAATTATTGGTGCCTCCGGGTTTTTATATAATCAGCATGCTCTACTCTTTTTTTCATGAATTATTAAAGGTATATGCGTGAGAAACAATCTACTAATGCATTCTACTAATTAATGGAATCTAATTCAGTTCAGATATCTTACTATGAACCTCCCTTTTTTTATGTTTTATTATGTTTTCATCTATTAGTATTTATTTAGAATCTATTTATAATACCTCAGGAGCTAATGAGACTATTTTAGTAAAATTCAACTGTCTCAATTCCCGAGCGATCGCACCAAAAACTCGAGTTCCTTTGGGATTTCCTTCTTGATCAATGACAACTGCTGCATTGTCATCATATTGTATTATCATACCATTGTCACGTTTGAGTTCTTTACATGTACGTACAATTACAGCTCTGATCACTTCTGATCTTTGTAGAGGCATATTGGGAACTGCTTCTTTGATTACAGCAACAATAACGTCACCAATATGAGCATATCGGCGATTACTAGCTCCTATGATTCGAATACACATTAATTCTCTAGCCCCGCTGTTGTCCGCTACATTTAAATAGGTCTGAGGTTGAATCATATCATTCTTATTATTTTTCTCTTTTTTCTTTCAATGCTAACTAACTAAAGGGCGAAGAAAAAAAGAAGAAAGATTTTTTGTCCAGAAATAAAAAAACTGCGGTTTTTTCATCACAAGGCCCCTTTCCTTTCGTTCCATATCCCTATCCCGCAATAACGAATTGAGTTCGTATAGGCATTTTGGACGCAGCTATAGAAATAGCTTCTCTGGCTACAATTTCTGATACTCCACCCATTTCATAAAGTATTCGACCCGGTTTAACGACGGATACCCAATATTCGGGAGATCCTTTCCCCGAACCCATACGTGTTTCGGTAGGCCTTACTGTAACAGGTTTGTCTGGAAATATACGTACCCATATTTTTCCACCACGACGCGCATATCGTGCCATGGCTCGCCGCCCCGCTTCTATTTGTCTAGATGTGATCCAAGCGGGTTCAAGTGCCTGAAGGGCGTATCCGCCGAAACAAATTCGATTGCCTCGATAAGATATTCCCTTCATTCTTCCTCTATGTTGTTTACGAAATCTGGTTCTTTTGGGGTTATAGTTGATGGTTGTTTCTCAATGCCATCTCTACTGCAGAACTGGACATGAGAGTTTCTTCTCATCCAGCTCCTCGCGAATGAAACGATTAAATAATATTGTATATATTTTGAATTGAATGAATAATGAATCATGGAATTTTTTGAGATATAATCTGTCACATACACGTAGGAATAAAATAAAATGAGAAATTTCATTTTATAATTTATGAATCTTCATTTTTACCTTTATTTCATTTATTTTTATTGAATTGCCCAAAACTTAGCAATCCAGTAAGGCTTTCGCGGGCGAATATTTGCTCTTTCAACATCCCTTTCATTCGTAGGGGCGTTCCATGACCTATCAGAATAAATGAATTGGTTCTTGGCTTGTTCCGCCATCCCACCCAATGAATCATTAGGATTCATTTTCAAGGGAATCTTCCTCAGTCACAGGTTCTGTCGTTCCCATCGCTTCTCGATTAATGACTAGGCCCGAACTCTGCAATGGAGCTCCTAATAAAATTTGTTCCTGAATCAATCTTCTCAGTCTTTATTGACTCGGCGCTCTTTATTCTTTTTGATTTTTCGTATAAATAAATTGTATTCATCGAATCTAATTATTAATTATGGACGAATACATTAATGCTTTATTACATTGCCTTTTATAAGATAGTTCATAGACCATACATATTGGAATCATATATCATTGCTATTCTTTTTCTTTCTTTCTCTCACCCCTCCATTTATCCATATCCCTTTGTTTTTGCTTCACAACCTTATAGATAGATTTCTTTTTCTTTTATGTATATGTAAAAAAAATGCTTCAGTTGCTACAACAATATGATCAATACATCATATAGCGACTGGTTCCTTGGATCCAGATAATACGAAGCAATGAGCTGGTTATTAGTTATATAGTTATTAGTTCATACTAGGGGATGGCCCTTTGTTTTTTAATCCTAACCTAACTCTAAATAAAAAACCAACGAGTCACACACTAAGCATAGCAATTATATGGAGATGGAGTCAATCGAATTGTTATTCAACCCTATAGAATTAAGAATTCTAAAAAATTCTCATTTTTTTGATTGAACGGAAAAAAATGAACGAGTTTGTGATTTTTTATTCAATTGCCGGATGGATGGAACAGAAAGACAACGAAAGGCCCATTATTCCTCGTCTGCAAATATCCAAATTTTGATTCCTAATGCCCCATAGATAGTTCGAACTGTATAGGAACAATAATCAATTTTGGCTCGAATGGTTTGTAGGGGAACCCTACCTTCTCTGATCCATTCGACACGTGCTATTTCCTTTCCGTCGATACGCCCTGCAATTTGTACTTGAATTCCCTTTGTATCTGCTTTTTCAGTTAATTCAATAGCTTTTTTCATTGCCTTTCGAAACGAAACTCTATTCTTTAATTGTTCGGCTATAAATTCTGCAAGAATATTAGGTTGTCCATACGGTTTTTCAACTCTTGTGATAGCAATGTTAAGTTTTTGGTTCACAGAATTAAATTCTTTTTGTGCATTGCTCTGTAATTCTTCAATTCCTCGCGGGCTGCCCTCTATGAACAATTTTGGGAATCCCATATATATTATGACCTGGATCAGATCGATTCTTTTTTGAATCTTTATGCGTGCAATTCCCTCGGCACCCGAGGATATTTTCCTATTTTTTTGTACATAATTCTTGATACAATCCTGTATTTTTTGATCTTCCTGGAGACCCTCGGAATAACTTTTTGGTTGTGCAAACCAAACAGAATGATGACTTTGGGTTGTACCAAGTCGGAAACCGAGTGGATTTATTTTTTGTCCCATAGCACCTCGCTATCTCTATAAGGCCATATCATTTCTCTATTAGCCCACGTCATTCTGTTACGATATAGCATATGATCCATCATATATAGATACCTCTCTCTGACATCTGTATACTTCTTTTTATATACCCATCCATCTTTTCTTAACCATATGAAATAGTTTTTATCTTTAGATATATCTTGCAATACAATAGTTATATGACAGGTGGGTCTTTTTATCGGATAACTACGTCCTCGGGCTCGGGGTTTTAACTTTTTCATGCTAGTACCTTCATTAACTTCGGCTTGACTAATGATTAAAGCCGTTTCGTTGAATCCCATATTGTGACTAGCATTTGCTGCTGCAGAATAAACTAATTTTAAAATGGGATAACACGCTCGATAAGGCATGAGTTCTAGTATCATAAGTGTTTCCTCGTAGGGACGCCCACGAATCTGATCAATTACTCTTCGCGCTTTATGAGCAGACATACGTATATGTTGACCTAAAGCGTATACTTCTACATCTGGGTCACTCTTTATCATAAGGTTCACCTCCCACCAATAAACGATGAGCACCCATATCCACTTTATTAATTAATATATTAACGACGAGATTTATTATCGTTTCTCGCATGCCCCCGGAAATTCAGAGTAGGTGCAAATTCTCCCAATTTGTGACCTACCATACGATCTGTTATATAAATAGGCAAATGTTCCTTTCCATTATGAATAGCAATTGTATGGCCGATCATTGTGGGTATAATGGTAGATGCCCGGGACCAGGTTACGATTGTATCTTTTTCTGCCCTCGTGTTGAGCTTCGCAATTTTTATCAATAAATGATTAGCTACAAAAGGATTTTTTTTTAGTGAACGTGTCACAGCTAATTACTCCTTTTTTTTTTGTAAAGATGAGGAAACATATTCTATTTTCAATATTCTCCTATTTACTACGGCGACGAAGAATCAAACTATCACTATATTTATTCCTTTTTCTACTTCTTCTTCCAAGCGCAGGATAACCCCAAGGGGTTGCGGGTTTTTTTCTACCAATTGGGGCCCTCCCTTCGCCACCCCCATGGGGATGGTCTACAGGGTTCATAACTACTCCTCTTACTACAGGACGCTTACCTAGCCAACACTTAGATCCGGCTCTACCCAAACTTTTCTGGTTCACCCCAACATTACCCACTTGTCCGACTGTTGCTGAGCAGTTTTTGGATATCAAACGGACCTCCCCAGATGGTAATTTTAATGTGGCCGATTTACCCTCTTTTGCAATCAGTTTCGCTACAGCACCCGCTGCTCTCGCTAATTGTCCACCCTTTCCAAGTGTGATTTCTATGTTATGTATGGCCGTGCCTAAGGGCATATCGGTTGAAGTAGATTCTTCTTTTTGATCAATCAAAATCCCTTCCCAAACTGTACAAGCTTCTTCCAAAGCATACGGCTTTCTGGATGTATATGATGATATCTAGACAGATGGATCTCATATGAATCGTATGATGAAATACCACACGAGTGGATATATAGGAATCCAAATCCGCCGAATCACTCATGTTATGATCTTCTACATCCTAGGTCTCCCCGTTCCTTCATCTGGCTTATGTTCTTCATGTAGCATTCAGACCGAATGACTTTATGAAATTACGTCGATACTTCCACATATTACGGGTAACGTAGGAGACATCTCTATTTTTCCCGGGGGGGTAGAATTACCACTGCTTAGCTTTCAATTCGCCTCTGACCATCAAATGAAATGTGAATAACCCGTACTCCTCTCTTTGAAACAAGGGGCGCTTCCGGCTCTATCGGTGCTTCAAACAATTTTGTCTTCTCCATATTACTATATCTCTAGAGTCAATAATTTTATATGAGGAACTACTGAACTCAATCACTTGCTGCCATTACTCTTCAGTTTTCTGTTGAGGTCTATCCCGTAGAGGTACTCAAATTGGATCAGTGATCGATTTCTAGGTTTCGTTGTAAACCTAATTGGTTACTTCCAATTACGTAAATCAATGGTTCAAACCGCACTCAAAGGTAGGGCATTTCCCATTGAGATAGGAACTTCTGTACCAGAAACAATGGTATCTCCAATGATAGCCCCTCTGGGATGTAAAATATATCTCTTCTCACCATCCCCATAGTGTATGAGACAAATATATGCATTTCGATTAGGGTCGTATTCTATGGTTACGATTCTACCAGATATGTCTTTTTCATTCCGTCGAAAATCGATTTTACGGTATAGACGCTTATGACCTCCCCCTATATGCCTTGCGGTAATGATTCCTCTGGCATTACGACCTTTACCACAACGACGCTGTCCATAGATCAAATTATTTCGTGGATTGGATTTCACTTGACTGCCGACGGCTCCATTGCGTGTGCTCGGGGTAGAAGTTTTGTATAAATGTATCGCCGTGTTATTAAGTATTTTCATTTAAGTTCTTTTCTTTCTAAGAGGTGGAATAGAATAACCCGGTTGAAGCGTAATGATCATACGTCTGTAATGCATTGTATGTCCCATAATGGGTCCCCTTCTTCTACCCTTTCCCGGGAGTCGATGACTATTCATAGCTATTACCTTGACACCAAAGAAGAGTTCGACCCAATGCTTTATTTCTGTCCTAGTTGATCCTGATTCGACATTAGAAGTATATTGATTGTTCCCCAATAACCGAATACTTTTGTCTGTAAATACTGCATATTTGATTCCATCCATAAATCCATTTTCTTCCCTATGAGTTCCAGTATCGATAAGAATTCTATTTCTTACTGTTCATATGTTATGGTATGAATATACCATACCAATTCGTTATGTATGGATGATGAGATTTCATTGATACAGAGCCAATTCCAATAGACGTATTGAACGTTCCCGTTGGCGTGCATCCAGCAGGAATTGAACCTACGAATTTGCCAATTATGAGTTGGGCGCTTTAACCATTCAGCCATGGATGCGTAACGGGGATCGTCGTACATCGTGAATAACCAAATTCCAATTGAAATGAAATCCTTAGGAGGAATCAATGAAGCAGGAAGCAGTGAAACGACATCCATTAAAATCCTGGATCTTCGAATTGAGAGAGATATTGAGAGAGATCAAGAATTCTCACTATTTCTTAGATTCGTGGACCAAATTGGATTCCGTGGGATCTTTCACTCACATTTTTTTCCACCAAGAACGTTTTATGAAACTCTTTGACCCCCGAATTTGGAGTATCCTACTTTCACGCGATTCACAGGGTTCAATAAACAATCCATATTTCACGATCAAAGGTGTAGTACTGCTTGCAGTAGTGGTCCTTATAAATTGTAATTGTATTATTAACATTAACAATCGAAATAGGGCCGCCGAAACAATCGAAACAATAAATTTCGATTGTTTAGATTTGATCGGGCCTCTTCCTATACCTATGAATTCCATTGGACCCAGAAATGATACATTGGAAGAATCTTTTGGGTCTTCCAATATCAATAGGTCGATTGTTTCGCTCCTGGATCTTCCAAAAGGGAAAAAGATCTCTGAGAGTTGTTTCATGGATCCGAAAGAGAGTACTTGGGTTCTCCCAATAACTAAAAAGTGTATCATGCCTGAATCATCTAACTGGGGTTCGCGGTGGTGGAGGAACCGGATCGGAAAAAAGAGGGATTGTAGTTGTAAGATATCTAATGAAACCGTAGCTGGAATTGAGATCTCATTCAAAGAGAAAGATATCAAATATCTGGAGTCTCCTTTTGTATCCTATACGGATGATCCGATCCGCAAGGACCGTGCTTGGGAATTGTTTGATCATCTTTCTCCGAGGAAGAAGCGAAACATAATTGACTTGAATTCGAATTCGGGACAGCTATTCAAAATCTTAGTGAAACTCTGGATTTGTTATCTCATGTCTGCTTTTCGTGAAAAAAGACCGATTGAAGTGGAGGGCTTCTTCAAACAACAAGGAGCTGGGTCAACTATTCAATCAAATGATATTGAGCATCTTTCCCATCTCCTCTCGAGAAACAAGTGGGGTATTTCTTTGCAAAATTGTGCTCAATTTCATATGTGGCAATTCCGCCAAGATCTCTTCGTTAGTTGGGGGAAGAATCCGCACGAATCGGATTTTTTGAGG